TGAGCGACAAAAAAAAATCATATTTAGGTAAACCACCTTGAATCTACTGCAGAGTGGTAGATCTTGGATCCAAGGTATAACCCTTTGTGACTGAGAAATATAAAGACGAAAAAGACCAATGAAATCTAGTTTCAAGGTTGTATTTAATGGTAAAGTTTGATTCCCATTAAACCCCCGAAATAAATATTTAACGAGTTTTTCCGTTTGTTTATATCCTATGCGTCTTCGTTTGGGTTATATCTTATGTGTCTCCTTTTGGTGGCTCTCAGCCTGAGTTATATTAAGTTATATTATGATGGCCACAGGGCCGCCCCTATGGTCCAGTGGTTAAGACATCTCTCTTTCACGGAGAAAACGAGGGTTCAAGTCCCTCTGGGGGTATACAAAACTCAAGACTATAGGAGCGGGATTTCCTATCAAGTGATCTATATTTGTCAAGTCCTTCTATTAGTCTACTTAGTGGGACTTTCTATTTTATATCAAGTGATATATATTTGTAAAGTCTGCCTGGGAAACGAAAGGAAGTGGCTTATGGAACGTCTAAAATAAATTAGACGCTGGGTCGATGCCCGAGTGGTTAAAGGGGACGGACTGTAAATTCGTTGACAAGATGTCTACGCTGGTTCAAATCCAGCTCGGCCCAACAATTCGCCAATCTACTTGATAGAACCCTTAAGAAATACCTGACCTGATACAAGAGAATAAAAAAGAATCCAAATTTTCTGCAAGATCTCTTCTTATTTCCCTGGGATTGTAGTTCAATAGGCTAGAGCACCGCCCTGTCAAGGCGGACGTTGCGGGTTCGAGCCCCGTCAGTCCCGACGTATCCAATCCAATAAGTACATCAATTCGCCTCTCCATTTTCTGTCAAAGAAGGGACAGAGAGCAATTGAATTCCGAAGGGGTTTCCCCTCTTTTTTTTTTCAGGATTCTATCGAAGAAAGAACAAACCCTAAACTAAAATGAAATGAAAAGAACTAAAATAGTGAAGTTGATAAAATATTCCATCTTTTCTCCCGCGACTAATATTTCTCATACTTCTTTTTCTTCCAAAGAAAATTGGATCATTAAAATTTAGAACCTAATTCCTCTCTTTTTCCACTTCGCTTGTATTGTTTGTTGGGGTTTTGTAGTTAATGGAAACGGACGGGTGGTTAGATGATACTTCAGTTGATGGTTCTACAAGGAAGACCTAAGGTAGGTTATAGAAAACAAAGAACAGAAAAAAAAAGGATAAATAAATGAATTTTTGATTGGTCCGGGAATCCAATCTTGGATTCGATATGGATAAAGGATCTTCGTATGTTATACTATTCAATTCTCGACAACGAATTAATTTAATAGCTCAGATATTTTTATTCATGATATTGATCCGATTCAAAATCATCGATAGTTAATGTATTCATTGAATTGACAGGCGAAAAATTTATCATCTCTATGGGATTAAATCCCGAGTTATTGTGAAATAAAAAAACGATGAGATTATGGAAGTAAATATTCTTGCATTTATTGCTACTGCACTGTTCATTTTAGTTCCTACTGCTTTTCTACTTATAATTTACGTAAAAACAGAAAGTCAAAATAATTAATTACTTTAAATGAAACTTGACTTCTGAATTATTATTATTATCAATAGTTGAAGAAATCAAAAGAAAAGTATTCTATTTTTGCGTCTTAGATGAAATCCACGGGCTATAGTCGGCGGTATTCTATGAGATCCGAGAGTATGGTAAGTAAGAAATTTATTTCTTACTTACCATACTCTCTATTAGTGTTATAGTAGTATATAAAGTTATACTTGACTTTCTAATAAACTTGGTATACTATATTAGCTTCTATCTTCAATATATGTAGTTATTATTATCCATATATAGAATTGACGTAGGACCCAATTCTATTTCTTTGATCTATCTATTTATTCCGATTCCGATGAATCTCAAATAATTACTCTTTATAGACTACATTTCTCCACTAGAATCCAATGGAATTTAGAAATGAAGATATTTTTATTTGAAAAAAATTTTCAATTTAAATAAAAAATGCGTTGCAGAACGATCTATAAAACAGTTTCATTCCTCAACTAAAGTAGGAGTGCTTCTAAAGTCCACTTCTTCCCCATACTACGAGTGAAAGGGAAAATGTAAAGACTACCATTAAAGCAGCCCAAGCGAGACTTACTATATCCATGTGAATTATGTCCCTTATCTCTATGATAGAATTATTCCATTATTGCTCACTAATAATAGTAGAATGAATGGTCCAGAGTCAAAAAAGGATTCTGGCAGAACACTATTGATGAACGAAAAAAAAATCCATTTCAAAAATTCCTATATGATTTCTAATGATTTCTAATCGGGAAAGAATAAACACAAGTAAAATACACAATGACATTACAAAGGAATGTTAGTAATGGAATCTATTAATCAAATACGAGGGCCCCTTCCTTTTTTTTCGTGCCCTTGAAAGTCAAAATAGATCATAGATCAATTGCTAGATCATAGATCAATTGCTTTGCTATTCGTCTATATATATGTAGATTACAGTATAGAAAGCACTTTCCCCAACTAGTAGTTGAATTATCCCGGCTATACAATGTAATTCAAGACCCAATCAGTAGACATTACATTAGCAGTAGAAGAGAATCGGGAAGTCTTGCTTCGACCATTATTTCTAATTTTTCCATTAGAATCTTTCTTTGATTTGAATTTTAGATTCAAAGATTTCCAATCTTTTTTTTACAAAATTCCCAGAACAGAATAAAAGAGCACAACAGAATAAGAAATTTCAATTCGTTTGTTGATGAGGCGGCACCCGGATTTGAACTGGGGAAAAAGGATTTGCAGTCCCCCGCCTTACCACTCGGCCATGCCGCCAAAACGATACACAATAGGAGAAAAAATTCCCCCCCTTTTTTTTACTAGACTTTAGTTTATTGTACTTGCATATTGCATCCATTTTTTAATCCTTTTTCTAAATTTAGAAAAATTAGAAAAGAAACCTTTTATTGCCCTTTTGATTGTATTTGATCTACGCCTTCGATTGATTGTATAGTATCTCAAAACACACAATGCCGAAAAACTTCCACGGACTTTTGAAAAATAAAATGTGGATTTTCACTCAAAAAAGTCAAAATTTATGACAAAAGGGAACCATTAACTATTCCTTGACTGACAATTCGTGAATGATTCTGGGATTTGAATCTCAAATTTGGTTTGCCTAATGACATAAGAAAATACAAATTGATACATACTTAATTGATTGATTCTTTTGAATCAAAAATCCTTCTCAATTTCCATTATAATTATAACAAAAATTATAAGTATATGTAAACCCCAGAACGGAAATTGTTACACAGATACAAAATTGGCTATTTAGAGTATGTTGCCTATAAATAAAGGGAATTCGTTGGAAGAAAAAAAGGCCCGGCTGGGTATTGACCGGGCCAGGCCCAAAAGGCACTTCGAACAAAATAAAAGCAATAAGGTCTTCTTTATTTATCTTTCTATTTGGATCTTTCGAGCATCTAAATGGAATTGCTAATTATATAATAACGATAAAGAATGTGAAAGAAATACTTTCTTTAATCCTTACTTGATGTGTACTGTAACATAGTAATTATCTTTTTCGATTGGGAGAGATGGCTGAGTGGACGAAAGCGGCGGATTGCTAATCCGTTGTACGAGTTATTCGTACCGAGGGTTCGAATCCCTCTCTTTCCGTTTCCGTTGATGACTTTTTATTTTTTTCTTTAAAATTTTGCAAACCCCTTATTTCTTTTTTTCCTAGTTAAATGTGTGGAATAGCTAAAATAAAATCTTAAGAAAATTGTAAAATCAAGCAAGAAAAACAAAATTTTTATTTTATTCTTCACGTCCAGGATTACGTCCTGGATCATTGGATAGGAATCCAAAGATGAAGAGAGAAACAAAGAATATTACTACTGTGTAAACGAAAAGTTTGAGAGTAAGCATTACACAACCTCCAAGATCATTTTTTGAAAAAGAAAAACGAGAAAAGATAATAGATCCTCCATTTTTATATCACATATCCTATTTTGACACCAAGAAATGAATTCTAAAAATAGAAAAAATGTTCAGAAATTCAAATGAAGTTGAAATTTGTAATAAGAGTCTTTGATTACCACAAATCACTTTCATACCCACAATTAGATATTGTAAGGGACCCTAATCTAATAGGGTATTTCGCCGGAAAAAGGATTAAAATTGGGAAATAGGACGAGCCTGATTTCTCGCGGCTACTCGAAATTTCAATGTTTGAATTGAAGGTTCATACTGTCAGACTTATTTGATCTTATCAATTGTTATCATTTTTCTCGAATAAATAATGATAATGAATTTTCTAGGATAGTGTTAAAATCTTATCGAAAACTTACAGCAGCTTGCCAAACAAAGGCTAAAAGAAAAAAGAACAGAGGTATGACTGGCATAACATCTACGATTGGATTCAAAAAAGCATAGGCTTCGGGCAATTTGGCGAAGAAAAGACTACTCGGATAAAGGGCAGAATTAAGACAGATCAAACTAAAGATATTAAGCATAACAGACATTTTTTTCGTCGAGATAATTGCATTTTGATTGAGTTATTGATATAAGGAAAAATGAAGAAAGTAGGGTAGACAAAAAAATCCTTCTTTTTCCGCTCAATCAAAAATCCTCCAATTCTCAAAGGAGAATAGAAGAAATCATACTTTCATACAATATCTTAATTGAATTATATGTAATGATCAATAAATCCAGTTGAATTATTATAGATATACACATTCCAAAATCCTAACACGAATCTATAATAGATTCTATAAAGAATAAAGATTTTCTCTAGATATTTGGACTGGAATTGACGAACACTTAATATCAATATTATTCTTTATTATTATTATATTAATTAGTGTGCAATAAAAAAAGGAAATGGGGCGTAGCCAAGCGGTAAGGCAACGGGTTTTGGTCCCGCTATTCGGAGGTTCGAATCCTTCCGTCCCAGAGCATATCCATCCATTGTATCCTAATACTTCTTTTTTGTTCAACAAGGTTCTGTTTCAAGGTCTAATATTGGAATAGAATATTATTCCTCTTTTATTTTCTATTTTTTCACAACACAAACTGAACTAAATCGAGTTCAAAATCCTTTTGTGACCCAGATAAAGATAAGATGGGGCATAGATCATAGTTGCAGAAAGATTACTTAACCTCAGGTTAAACAAAATATGAAAAGAAAATACATATAAAACGAGGAAGTGCTTAGCCTATAGGTATGTATTGTTATCCTATTTCAGTGACAATAGTCTTTTTATTTTTGTGAAAAAGAAATTGCATCCCTAAAATAGTAAAATTGAAATATTTAACAATGATATTTCTTTTTTTTGTTCAATGTATTTAGCTTATTTACTTTATTTACTTTACATCATTTCATTGACAATTCCATTCGAAAAAAAAAAGCAAAGATTTCTCTTTCTTATTCTTATGTTCTTATGATGATGATAAGAAAATCAAAAAAGGGAGTCTTTACTATAAAACTTTACTCAAATAATGATGTAGATAGAAAGTAGGAAACTTTTTCAAATATCAAGTATCAAGATTTCTAATTTGGAATCATTCCTTATAGGTTCCATCTTTGGGAAGTTGAAAATGGGTCAGTCTATCTTATTGAGTCACTTCAAGAAGCAGAGTCAAATAGAATTTCCTTATTCGTGTGATGCTAGTTATGTTATTTCTATATTTTATTTTGATTTGATTTCTGTATATTTCTCTTAGATATTAGATATTTTTTTGCGAGATATATTTATAGAAAATTAGAAAAATGTTCATCAAAATAAAAATGTTCCATTCATACAAAAAAAGCCGAGGTCTTGCTAATTTTTCTGAAGAAAAATATTTCTTATTTATAAAAATAAATTATTATCTATGTAGAAAATAAGAAATATAAATGACTTTGTCTCTGTACTGATTGAACCAATGACTATTCATGATTCCATAATTGAATCAATTCCATACTGGTTCCAAATTCGAGGAATGTTATGGTAAAACTTCGTTTAAAACGATGTGGTAGAAAGCAACGTGCGACTTGAAGGACACGATCCCGTGTGGATTCTTATCCACCATTTTATATTAGGAATGAAGGTGCTCTTGGCTCGACGTCATTTGTTCTATTCTACTATAACTCTTCTTTTTTTTATTGGGTTATAATGTAAATAGTTCATGATGGAGCTCGAGTAGAAAGTATTGATTAATTTCTCAGGGGCAACGATCTAGGGTTAATGCCAATTAATAAATTGGAACAACTTCGTAAGTATATCTTCTATCTTCTATAATTAATATAGATAATAGAAATCAAAAGGATCCGATTCGAGCAAATTTGAAAAAAAATTGTTGGAACGACTAAACCTTTTTCAATCCACAGTGTATCACGCACGAATCAACCGTTGGTATGATTCTTTGATAGAAAGAAATCGCAAAAGGGGTATGTTGCTACCATTTTGAAAGGATTAAGAAGCACCGAAGTAATGTCTAAACCCAATGATTTAAAACAAAGATAAAGGATCCCAGAACAAGGAAACACCACTTTAATTGTCTCACGGATCCGAATAAAGAATCCAAATATATTTTAAACGAGACAAAAAGGGTGGGTTAAAGACCACTCAATAAAAAAAATAGATTCAAAATTAAAGAAAAATCTTTCAAATTTTTGAATTAAATATTGAACTTGAGTTATGAGTACAAATGATTTTTTTCAGGAAGGAAGCGAAATAAAAAAGACTATACTATGACTATGAGTTTAATTTAATTATAGAATAATTTAATTTATTTTATATGGATTCCTTTCCTATTTATTCTAATTTTATCCATAGACAAAACTTCGAATCATTTTTTCTCGAGCCGTACGAGGAGAAAACTTCCTATACGGTTCTAGGGGGGGGTTCTTTTTCATCTACATCTATCCCGATGAGCCGTCTATCGAATCGTTGCAATTGATGTTCGATCCCGAAGAGAAGGAAGAGATCTTCGGAAAGTGGGTTTTTATGATCCGATCAAGAATCAAACTTATTTAAACGTTCCCGCAATTCTCTATTTCCTTGAAAAAGGTGCTCAGCCTACAGAAACTGTTCAGGATATTTTAAAAAAGGCAGAGGTTTTTAAGGAACTTGGCTCTAATCAAAACAAATTCAATTAATTAAATTAAGGAAATAAAAACTAAGGGTAGGATAGTGATTTCTATATCATTTTGGATATCTTTTCTATACTTTGTTTTTTTATTTCCTTCTTTTCTTGCTCTATTCGTATCTATTTATCATATCATTGATAATTGATAATAATAATTTTCTAAGGAAAACCTTATTTGATTTATCCTCACAAAATAGCAAATTCCTGCAATTGGGTGGTTTTCATTCGAACTCTAATACCAAGTAAGAAACAAGGACTCGAAGTTATTCTATATAGATTCACTACACTATTGATTGCATAAATCCTTTTCTACTTATTTTTTATT